TAATACTAGAAAATTATTATTTTCTTAAATAAATTTACATTTTATTACTTTAATCAGACATAGTATTTTTAACTTATCTTATTTACTTTAATGATTGTGCCTGAAAAAGGAATATTTTGATAGAATAGATCATATAAAATTTAATTTTATCATCATTAATAATATAAATCAGCTAAATTAAGCTAGTAGGTTCATACCCTAAAAATATAATTATCAATTATTTTATATAAATTATATTTGATAATATTTTTATCACTTAAAATCTCAAAAATTTTTATGCTTTTTACATTAAAATATACCTCACATTATGAATAAATCATTTAAAAATATACAATTATTTAAATTTTATAATTATCCCAATAATTTTAATATAAATAAATTATTCTATTTTTTATTAATACTTATAATTTTAATTCCCATCATTGCTATTTTTTTAACAAACTTTATCCATTTATGAGTATTAATAGAAATTAATACAATTGCTTTAATTTCAACAATAAGAATTTACATAAAAAAATTTAAATCAACTTTAAATTTTTTTATTATTCAATCATTTTCAAGTTTAATTTTAATTTTTTTATTAATAATAAAAAATAATATTATTAATGAAATATCAAATTTAATAATTAATTTCATATTAATACTAGCTTTTTCAATAAAACTTGGTCTTTTTCCTTTCCATTTCTGACCTCCAATAATTAATATAAATATTAATTGAATTCTAATTCTAATTATATCTACTTCACAAAAACTTATCCCTCTTATTATTTTTAATTTATTTATTAATCAAATTATAAATATTCAAATAATATATATAATTCTAGCAATCTCAATTATATCATCACTAATATCTACTATTATAAATATTTATGAAACAAATTTAAAAAAAATTATAACTCTATCTTCAACTAACCATTTAAGATGAATAATTATAATTATTATGTTCGATTCTTCATTATTTTTAATATATTTTTTTATTTATACTTTATCTATAATTTTTATATCCTTAATTTTTAATAAATTCAATATTACTTCAATTAACTCTTTATCAAAAATTCAATTATTTAATTTTAAAAAAATTAATTTTTTTATTTCTTTAAATCTATTAATTATTAGGGCACTCCCACCTTTTTTTACATTTATTATAAAAGTTAATTTAATAAAAATTCTTATTGAAGATTTTTCTATTCTATCATCATTTTTATTAACAATAATATCCATCTTCACACTAATCTTTTATATAAATATTATTATTAAAATAAATATATTAAATTTAATAAAAATTAAATTTTACAAGTTTAATATATTTAATATAAAATTCAACTTTATATCTTTAATTATCATTAGAATTTTATCCTTAGCTTTTTTATTCTATATTTTATATATACCTTAAACCTTAACTTTATATTCATTTTATAGCCCTAAATAATTAAGATTTTATGATAACCCTAATCATTTAACCTTCAAAGTTAAAAATATAAAATAATTTATAAATCTTAAAATATATTTCTATAATATCTTTAAATTTGCAATTTAATATTTTAAATTAAACTATTAAAACATAAAATAAATATTTTATTTTACCAATACCAATCTTTTCTTTCTTATCTTTCTTATCTTTCTTATCTTTCTTTTTTCATTATTTAAATAGTATCAATATATTAAATTAAAGTAATATATTGATACTATTTAAATAAATAAAAATTTATGTCAAAATGATTATACTCAACTAATCACAAAGATATTGGAATATTATACTTTATTTTCGCCTTATGATCAGGAACTTTAGGTGCATCAATAAGATTAATTATTCGAATAGAATTAAGATCTCCTGGTAATTTAATTAATAATGATCAAATTTATAATTCAATTATTACTGCTCACGCTTTTATTATAATTTTTTTTATAGTTATACCTTTCATAATCGGAGGATTTGGAAACTGAATAATCCCCCTAATACTTGGAATCCCCGATATAGCTTTCCCCCGAATAAATAATATAAGATTTTGATTACTACCCCCATCTTTATTCTTACTAATTATAAGAAACTTTATTGGAGGCGGAGTAGGTACAGGATGAACACTATACCCTCCTTTATCATCAATTACTGGACATAATTCACCTTCCGTTGATTTAAGAATTTTTTCACTTCATATTGCTGGAATTTCATCAATTATAGGTGCAATTAATTTTATTGTAACAATTTTAAATATACATGTAAAAACCCATTCATTAAATTTTTTACCTTTATTCTCATGATCAGTTCTAATTACTGCCTTTCTCCTTTTACTTTCATTACCTGTATTAGCTGGAGCTATCACCATACTCCTAACAGATCGAAATTTTAATACTTCATTTTTCGACCCTATTGGAGGAGGAGACCCTATTCTCTACCAACATTTATTCTGATTTTTCGGTCATCCAGAAGTTTATATTTTAATTCTCCCTGGATTCGGAATTATTTCTCATATTATTACTAATGAAAGTGGAAAAAAAGAAATTTTTGGATCACTAGGAATAATCTATGCTATAATCGCTATTGGATTATTAGGATTTATTGTTTGAGCCCACCATATATTTACAGTAGGATTAGATATTGATACCCGAGCTTATTTCACTTCAGCAACAATAATTATTGCCATTCCTACAGGAATTAAAGTATTTAGATGACTAGCAACTATTTATGGATCAAAAATTCAATTTTCTCCTGCTATAATTTGAAGAATAGGGTTTATTTTTCTTTTTACAATAGGAGGACTCACAGGAATTATTCTATCCAACTCATCATTAGACATCATTCTTCATGATACCTATTATGTAATTGGTCATTTCCATTACGTTCTTTCTATAGGAGCGGTATTCGCTATTATTGCAGGATTTATTCATTGATACCCACTAATTTTCGGTCTATCGCTTAATAAGCTATGATTAAAAATTCAATTTACCTCAATATTTATCGGAGTAAATTTAACCTTTTTTCCTCATCATTTTCTTGGATTAGCAGGATTCCCACGACGATACTCTGACTATCCAGATATATACACATCATGAAATGTTATTTCATCAATTGGATCCCTAATCTCTTTTTTTTCTATAATTTTTTTTATCTTTATTATTTGAGAATCTTTTATATCACAACGAATCATTTTATATAAATTTTTTATATCACCTAATATAGAATGAAATCACTCTTACCCCCCAATAAATCACTCTTATCAAGAAATTCCTTATACTACTAACTAAATAATTATAATATAGCAAATTAGTGCATTGATTTTAAACATCAAATATAAAAAATTTGAATATTTTTTTATTATAAATTCAAACATGATTAAACTTTTACATTCAAGATTCTAATACTCCTAATATAAATCAATTAATTATATTCCATGATTACTCCATACTAATATTAATTCTTATTACAAGATTAATTTCTTATATATTTATTTTTTTAATTATCAATAAAATTACAAATCGATTCATAACTAATGAACACTTTATTGAAACTATCTGAACTATTACACCTATATTAACTTTATTAATAATTGCTATCCCTTCATTAAAAATTTTATACATGACAGAAGAATTCTTTTCACCAACTTTAACAATTAAAGCAATTGGCCATCAATGATACTGAAGATATGAACTATCAGATTACAAAAATATCAGATTTGATTCTTATATAATTCCATATAAAAAAACTAATCAATCCCAATTTCGTCTACTTGATGTAGATAATCGATTAATTTTACCTTTTAATACTCCTATTCGTCTATTAACAACATCAACAGATGTTATTCATTCTTGAACTATCCCAGCCTTAGGAATTAAAATTGATGCAACACCAGGCCGAATAAATCAAAGATTTATTCAAATAATTCGGCCTGGTATCTTTTTTGGACAATGTTCAGAAATTTGTGGTATAAATCATAGATTTATACCTATTATAGTAGAATCAACTTCATTAAATTTATTTATTAAATGAATTAATAATATATAAACTAATCTCTTTCATTAAGAAACTTTAAAGAAGTAAAAGTCTCTTAAACTTTTAATGGTTATTAATAATTAACCCTTAATGACTAATACTACTACACTACTCCTATACTCCTCTCCAACTCTCTATACTTTCTTTTCTTTTCTTTACTTTACTTTACTTTACTTTACTTTACTTTACTTTACTTACTTTCTAATATATTTATTAATTAATCATCTTAACAAATTTATTATTTATAAATTAATAATAAATTAATAATAATTAATAAATTTTTAAAAAGATTAGTTAACTTATAACATTTAAATGTCATTTAAAAATTATTAATTTTATTAATATCTTTTTATTCCACAACTTAGACCATTAAAATGATTAAATCTTTATATTATTATTATTACATTATCAATTCTAATTATTATTAAAATAAATTTTTTTTTTTTAAATAAAATTAATATTAAAAAAAATAATCAAATAAATAAAATCCACCAATTAAAATGAAAAATTTAAATAATGATAACAAATTTATTTTCTATTTTTGATCCACACTCTAGAATAAATTATTCTTTTAATTGATTAAGAATTTTTATTCCTCTTCTATTCTTTCCTAATCAATTTTGATTTAAAAAATCTAAAATATTTATATTCTGATATTCTATCATTAATTTTTTATTAAAAGAATTCAATAATTTTAAAAAAAATAATTTAACTAATATTATTATTTTCTTATCTCTATTTATTATAATTTTAATTATAAACTTTATCGGCCTATTTCCATATATTTTTACACCATCAAGACATTTATCAATTACTTTACCAATTTCTCTAACAATTTGATTAAGAATTATACTATTTTATTGAACACAAATAACAAACTTAGCATTTGCTCATTTAGTCCCTCTAAATACTCCCTCACTTTTAATAATATTTATAGTTCTAATTGAAACAATTAGAAATCTCATTCGTCCAATCACTCTATCAGTTCGATTATCAGCCAATATAATTGCTGGCCACCTTCTTCTTTGTCTTTTAGGATCAACTGGAACTTCAATAGATTTAAAATTAATTAATATCTTAATTATTGCACAAATTTTATTATTTATACTTGAACTAGCTGTTTCAATTATCCAATCTTATGTATTTATAACTTTAATATCATTATATTCAAATGAATTATAAATGCACAAATCAAATCATCCTTATCATATAGTATCAATTAGACCTTGACCATTAATCTTATCTATCAATATTATAATTTTTTTAATTAGATTAATTAAATGATTTTACTTTATAAATATCAATTTAATAATTTTATCCTTTATTTCTTTATCTTTAACACTTTTCCAATGATGACGAGACATTGTCCGAGAAAGAACCTTTCAAGGAATACATACCTCACACATCACAAAAAATCTAAAAACAAGAATAATCTTATTTATTATTTCAGAAATTTTTTTCTTTATTTCATTATTTTGAGCTTATTTTCATTCTTCCTTATCTCCTAGTATTGAAATCGGAATACTATGACCCCCAAAAAATATTATTATATTTAACCCATACGATATCCCCCTATTAAATTCTATTATCCTTATTACATCAGGAATTACAATTACTTGATCTCATAATTCATTACTTAATAAAAATGTTAATACTGCTATTTACACTCTATTATATACAATTTGCTTAAGATTTATATTTTCATTATGTCAATTCTTTGAATATAAAAGAGCTCCTTTTACTATTGCTGACTCCATTTTCGGATCAATTTTTTTTTTAACTACAGGATTCCACGGAATCCATGTAATCATCGGAACAATTTTTCTTATTGTATGTCTTTTTCGTATAATATTAAATCACTTTTCTAAAATTCATCACTTCGGATTTGAAGCAGCTATTTGATATTGACATTTTGTAGATATTGTATGATTATTTGTATACACATGAATTTATTGATGATCCTTTTACTTATATAGTATATAAATTACATTTAATTTCCAATTAAAAAAATTATTTAACTAATAATATAAGTAATTTTAATTATATTTATTATATCTACTATTCCTTTTCTTTTTACATCCATCTTAATTACCATCAATATTATATTAACTTTTAAAACTTATCAAGATCGAGAAAAACCATCCCCTTATGAATGTGGCTTTAACCCCCTAACTTCACCTCACTTACCATTTTCAATCCAATTTTATTTAATTGCAGTAATTTTTTTAATTTTTGATATCGAAATTATTTTAATACTACCCTTTATTCCATCTTTAAATATAAGATATAACTTATTTTATTGAATATTATCATTTTTATTAATTTATATTTTATTAATTTTAGGATTAATTTATGAATGAAATGAACAATCAATTATTTGACTTAAATAATAAGGATATTAGTTAAAAAATAACATTTATTTTGCAAATAAAAATTAATACACAATTATATCTTAATATGAAGGAAATTTTCCAATTTAATTTCGACTTAAATTTTGATTATTAAAATTAATCCATATTAATATTATCTTATCTTATCTTTTTTATCTTTCTTCTTCTACTACTTTACCATTTTATTTTAATTATTTACTTACTTTACTTAATTACTTCAACCTACCTTTAATTATTAATTGAAGCCAAAATAGAGGCAAATTATTGTTAATAATTAAACTGAATTATTAATTTTCCAATTAAATTAATAACCATACTTCTCCTCCTTCTCCTCCTTCTCCTCTTCTCTATCCTTATTTTTTTCTTTTCTTCTTTCTTTCTCTTTCTTCTTTTTTTTTCTTTCTCTTCTTTCCTTTCTTTTCTTTATTTTCTTTATTTTATTTTATTTTATTTTATTTTATTTTATTTTATTTTATTTTATTTTATTTTATTTTATTTTAATTTAATTTAATTTAATTTAATTTAATTTAATTTAATTTAATTTAATTTAATTTAATTTAATTTAATTTAATTTAATTTAATTTAATTTAATTTAATTTAATTTAATTTAATTTAATTTAATTTAATTTAATTTTAATTTTAATTTTAATTTATTTTTTCTTATATTTTAAATTAAATTATCAACTATAAATAAATTTATATAGTTTAAATAAAACGTTTTATTTTCAATAAAAAAATAATAATTTTTATTTATAAATCTATTTATATATTAATTAAGAAATAAATTATATAAAGCTTCTAACTTTATCCTAATGATTAAAAATCATTTTATTTCTATTTTCTATTTCTTATTTCTTATTTCTTTCTTCTTATTTCTTATTTCTTATTTCTTATCTATTATTTCTTATTTCTTATTCCTTATTTCTTATTTCTTATCTCTTATTTCTTATTTTATATCTCTTATTTCTTATTTCTTATTTCTTATTTCTTATTTCTATTTTTATTTCTATTTCTATTTCTATATTTATATCTATATCTATTCCTATTTATATTTATTTATTTTTCTTTTTATTTCTTCTATTTCTTTTCTTTTTTTTCTCTCTTTTCTTCTTTTTATTTTTTTCTATTCTATTCTATTATATTACTTACTCTTTCTTCTTACTTTAATCCCTCTTAAAAATCTAATTATTTTATTTAAAAATAATTTTTAAATTAAATTATTACTACTATACCTACTATTTACTATTTATTATTTATTATCTAATAATTAATAACTATTAATTATTAATTATTAATTAATAATTAATTAATAATTATTAATTTACATATTTAAAAACAAATTATGTTACCTTAATATCTTCAATATTAAACTCTTTCCTTTAAGCTATTTAAATTAATTCTATTAATATATATAAATTATTATTATAAAAATCAAAAAATATATAAATATAAATAAATTTAAATATAAAAATTTATTCAATATTAATAAATCAAATAATCTTTTTAATAATCTCTTTTTTAATCTATATACAAATATATATTCTAAAATACCCTTATCAAATACCTTATATATACATATAGAAAATTTTAAAGGATAATATCTAATCTTTATATATATAATATTTAACCCTCATATTCTAGAAAAAAAAATCTTTATTAAATTATTTAAATTAATTAAATTAATAAATCTCATATATCAACCTATAACCCCTCCTAATAAACAAATTTGAAATACCATTAATTTCTCAAATAATCTTAAAATAATTAAAGTAAAATCTATTAAATTAATTAAAAAATAGCCAATAATTAATGAATATAAATATAAAATAATTAATGATAACCTTATTAATAAATTTTCCCTCACTAAAATAAAATAGTTTATTTTTCTTATATAATTTAAATAAACTAAAATAATTAATCGAATTCTATAAGAAACCGTAAATAAAGTAGAAATTATCAACATAAATATTCTAAATATATTTATTTTAGTTATTAAAAATAATTCTATAATTAAATCCTTTGAATAATACCCAGAAAAAAAAGGAAATCCACATAATGACAATAAAGAAATAAAAAACACAAGTCTAACAAAAGGATAATATCTAATTAATCTACCTATAAATCGAATATCTTGATTATTATTTATTTGATGAATTAAAATACCACTACATATAAATAATAAAGATTTAAATAAAGCATGAATCACTAAATGTATAAACCCTAATTCTACTTCCCCCAATCTCAAAATTCTTATTATTAACCCTAACTGTCTTAAAGTTGATAACGCAATAATTTTTTTTAAATCATTTTCAAAATTTGCCATTAATCCAGACATTATTATTGTACACCTAGAAATAAATAATATTAATCTTATTAAATGATTATCAATTAAATAATTATTATATCGTATTAATAAATAAACTCCCGCTGTTACTAAAGTAGAAGAATGAACTAAAGAAGAAACCGGAGTAGGGGCAGCTATAGCTAATGGCAACCATGTTGAAAATGGTAACTGAGCTCTTTTAGTAAATGCTCTTAATATTAATAATAAAGAAAAATAAAAAAAATTAAATCTATAAAAAATACCATTTCAAGACCCTAAAATTACTATTAATCTAATTATTATTAAAATACCTACATCCCCTATACGATTCAATAAAACAGTAATCATCCCAGAAGTAAATGATTTTCAATTCTGATAATAAATTACTAAACAATAAGAAATTAAACCTAGTCCATCTCATCCTAATAATAAACCCATAATATTAGGACAAATAATTAATAATAATATTCTTAATACAAATATAATTACTAATATAAAAAATCGATTAATATTAATATCCCCTTCTATATATCTAAAACTATATAATATTACAAATCTAGAAATTATTAAAACTAATCTAAAAAATATTATAGAAACTCAATCTACATATAAAATAAATTCTATATTTATTGAATTAACCCTTATAAATACTCACTCTATTAATAAACTTAACTTTATTAATAAAAAAATTATAGATAAAATTATAAATCCTAAACTCAAAAAAAAAAAAAAAAAAATATTTATTATTAGTATAATTTAAAATAAAACCTTATATCTTTAGATCCACACTCTAAAATTTTGTAATTAAACTATTTAAATTTTTATAATAAATCTATATTATAAATATTCCTAGCCTTAGAAATATAAAATTTAAAGGCACTCAATGCATAATTAATATGAAATAATCTATTACAAATACATTTTTATATTTTATTTGTAAAATTTGCCTTTCTCCATGCTGCCTCATACTAAATAAATATAAAGAATAAGCAGCTCTTAAAAAACATATAATTATTAATAATAAAACTACACTTATTCTCCACCTTATTAATCTTATTAATAAAAAAATTTCACTCACTAAATTTAACCTAATTGGGGCAGATAAATTGGAAGAACATATTAAAAATCAAAATAAACCTAAAGAAGGATAAATACTTATTGAACCCTTATTCAAATAAATTAATCGTCTTCCAAAACATTCATAATTAATATTTACAATATAAAATAACCCAGAAGAACATAGTCCATGAGCTAATATTATTATTAACCCTCCAACTATCCCGACCTTTGTTATAGTAACTATACCACTAATTAATAAACTTATATGAACAATTGACGAGTAAGCAACTAACATTTTTATATCAACCTGAATTAAACATAATAATCTTATTAAAATTCCCCCAACTATTCCTAAAGTAATAATAATATACCTATACCTAATAATATTAAAATAAAAAATTTGTATTATACGTAATATCCCATATCTGCCTAATTTTAATAATACCCCAGCTAAAATTATTGACCCATAAACCGGAGCTTCAACATGGGCCTTTGGAAGTCAAATATGGAATAAAAATATAGGTAACTTTACTATAAATCCTAATAAACATAAAAAAAATATAATACCATCTAATTTTAAATTTAAAAAAATTAACAATAAAATTATTAATCTTCTATAATCTACATATAACAATAACAACAATCATAAAAAAGGCATTGATGAAACCACTGTATATATTAATATATATATAATAGATTCATAACGTTCATAACTATATCCTCCATACAAAATTAAAAAAAAAATAGGTAAAAGACTCACTTCAAATATTAAATAAAATATTAATAAATTCAAAGAAAAAAAACATAAGGCTAATAAAATTATTAAGACTAAAATTATAAATTCTATTAATTTTATTATATTAATAATTAATATACACCCACTAATCCATAATCTTAAAACAACTAATATATAAGAATAATAATCAAAAAAAAATATATACCCCCCAACTCACATATTTCTTGAATAATATAAAGTTATAATTAAGATATATCTTGAAAAATAAAATATAATAATTGACTTACTAAACTTTACAGATTTAAAATTAAATAATCCGACTCTAAATATTAATCCTAAAATTAATTCTATCATAATAAATTTAATTTTCTTAAATATTCATTCCCCTTAAATCGAATAATTATAACAACAATAGAAATTCCTAAAATTCCCTCCATTACAAATATAACTATAAAAATTAATAAATAAAATTCTCTATTTAATTGTATTAATATTATATAAATATTAAATAAGTTAATAATAACAATAAATTCAATACATACTAAAACTATTAATACATGATCATAATATTTTCATATTAAAATTAAACTTATTAAAAACATAATATACCCAAAAAAATACCTTAATATAACTTCATTAAAAATTAACTATATGTAAATAACTTAAATTAAATATAAATTAATAGCTTTATTATAATTCTAGCTTAATAGTTTAAAATAAAACATAAATTTTGTAAATTTAAATTAAATATTATTATTTTTAAGCTTAACCATCAAAAAAATAGAAAATTCCTATATCTTTAATTTCCAAAATTAAAATTTTATTTAAACTATCTTTTGAAATTTATAAATTTAAATCTTAATAATGTTAAAATCATTTATTTATTTACCTTATTTTTCAATGTTATTAATTTTACTAGTATTTATTCTATCTCCAAATTTATCTATTATTCAATCAATAATTTTTCTTATAATATTTACAATTAGAACTTGCCTTTCAATTAGTTTCCAATTTACTCTTTCATTATACTCATTCTTAATTTTTTTAATAATTGTTGGGGGGTTAATAGTCCTTTTCATAATATTTCTTAGTTTGATTTCTAATCAATACACTCACTCTGAATGAAAAAAAATTATTTTACCATTAATTATTATTACACCAATTTTTATATTTATATTAAGTAAATTTTCACTAGCTAACCTAATTTCATCATCCCATCTATCAACTAAATATACATTAATTAATTTTTATTATATAAACTTAAATCAATTATTAGAATTCCCATTTAATACTTTCATTATTACTTTAATATTTTTTCTTTTATTTAATTTAATTTTAATTACAAAAATTTGTATTATTAATTCTAAACCTTTACGAATAATTAAAAAATAATTTAATGAATAAATCAATCATACACAAAAACCCCTTATTAAAAATTATTTCAAATTCACTTATTACTCTACCAACACCTATTAATATCAATTATTGATGAAATTTAGGGTCCCTACTTGGTCTATCTTTATTAATTCAATTAATTTCAGGAATCTTTTTATCTATACACTATTGCCCTTCAACTGATATAGCTTTTAATAGAGTTATCTCAATTATACAAGATACAAACTACGGATGAATTATACGTATTCTCCATAGAAACGGGGCTTCAGTTTTCTTTATCTGCATATATATTCATATCGGTCGAGGAATCTATTACCAATCCTTTAATCTTATAAAAACTTGAATAATTGGTGTTTTAATCTTTCTCCTAACGATAATAACTGCCTTCCTTGGCTATGTATTACCTTGAGGCCAAATATCCTTCTGAGGAGCTACAGTTATTACAAATCTTTTATCTGCAATTCCATATATCGGCCAAACTTTAGTTGAATGAATTTGAGGTGGTTTCTCAGTTGACTTACCCACACTTAATCGATTTTATTCATTTCATTTTATTTTACCATTTATTATCCTATTTATAGTAATTGTCCACTTAACATTCCTACATGAAAGAGGGTCCTCTAACCCCTTAGGAATTAATAGTAACATCTATAAAATCCTATTTCATAAAAATTTTTCACTAAAAGATTTAATTACTTTCATTATTTTATTTATTCTACTTTTTTCATTTATATTCCAATACCCCTTTTTATTAAGTGATCCTGATAATTTTATTAAGGCTAACCCAATAATTACACCTATTCATATTAAGCCCGAATGATACTTTCTTTTTGCCTATGCTATCCTACGAGGTATTCCCAATAAATTAGGAGGAGTAATTGCCTTAATATCTGCAATTTTAATTCTTATAATTCTACCTTTCATTAATTCCCCAAAAAAATTTAATCTTAAATTTAATCCTCTTTATCAAATAAATTTTTGAATGCTCTTCTCAACATTTTACATATTAACCTGACTGGGGGGACAAGAAATTGAAACACCTTTTATTGAACTCACACAATTATACTCAATTTTATATTTTATAATATTTATTAATATAAATTGACTCAATAAAATATGATTTTTATTATTAATTAAATAACTAATTAATTAAACTAGTTAATAAGCATATAAATGCATATATTTTGAAAATATAATCATAGAAATTAAAATTTTCTATTAACTTTATCTTTATATTTTATTATATATAAACTCTAAAATTTACTTAATTAAATTCTAAATTTAATGCACTAATCTGCCAATATAATTTTTATTTAAATAAAATAATTAATTAAATTATTAATTTTTATATATTTACATTAAATTATTTTATGTATAATTTTAAATAAATTCTATATTTATAAACTAAGAATTAAATAAAAATTTTTATTTAATTCTTTTTTTAATAATAAAGATTTTATTACTATTAATTTTTTTAATTTAATAAATAAATATTAATATATTAAATATAAATAATACTTAAAAACAAATACTAAAAATAAATTTAATATAATTAATCTTAAAATATAATATCAACAAAAATACATTAAATTATCATATCGTATTCGAGGTAAACATCCTCGAATTCAAATTATTAAAATTATAAATATTAAAACTAAAAAAATTCCCTTAAAATTAAGTAAACTATACCCAAAAAATATAAATATAAATAAAATACCTAAAATTATAATTATTATATATTCACCTAAAAAAATTAATGTAAATCTTCCTCTTATATATTCAATATTAAATCCAGAAACTAACTCTGACTCCCCTTCAATAAAATCAAAGGGCATACGATTTAACTCAGCTACTATACTTAAAAATATTATAACACATACAATAAAATTTACATATCAAAATTTTATAATTCCTTCTTGATATTTTAAAAAATCAATTAATTTAAATCTTTCAACATAAAAAAATATAACAAAAAAAATTAAAAATATTGAAACTTCATAAGATAAAGATTGAGCAACAGAACGTACTCCACCTAAGATTGAATATATAGAATTTGAAGATCAGCCTCTTATTATAATCACATAAACACCTAATCTTAAACAACTTATTATATATAATAAAAATAAATTTATAGAAAATAAATTTTCATTAAAAGGTAAACCAATTATTAATATTAAAGTTATAAAAAATCCTACTATAGGTCTTAAATAATAAAATAAATAATTTAATTTATATAATTTAACATTTTCTTTAACAAATAATTTAATTGCATCACTAAAAGACTGAAAAATTCCTAAAAATAAAACCTTATTAGGACCTTTACGATCTTGAATATATCCTAATAACTTTCGCTCTAATAAAACAAAAAATGCAACCCCTACTAAAATACCAATCATTATTAATAATAACCTCAAAAAAATAAAAAATATATCTTTTACAAATATTAAATTACATTATTTATTAACTTATTTATAAATTTAATTATTTATAATATTTATACTTAATAAACTTACAATTTATATAATTTTAATATTATAAATAAATCAATTAATTTTATTCATTAAAATTAATATATTTATTAATTTTCAATAAAATATTTAATATTTTAAGTCCTTTCGTACAATAAAATAATTCTTTTTTATAGATAGAAACCGATCTGGCTTTCACCGATCTGAACTCAAATCATGTATGATTTTAATAGTCGAACAGACTAAAAATTTAAATTTCTCCATTTAACTTTTATCATAATTCAACATCGAGGTCGCAAACAATTTTATCAATATGAACTCTCCAAAATTATAACGCTGTTATCCCTAAGGTAATTTATTCTAATAATTATAAAAATAATCAATTAATTCATTAATCTATGTTAAAATATTATTAAAGTTTTATTTATTTAACTATCCTCCCAATAAAATATATTTATTCATTAAATTTTATTAAAATATTAATTTTAATAAATAAATTCTATTAAATTCTATAGGGTCTTATCGTCTTATAAATATATAAAAGCATTTTAACTTTTAATTTAAATTCAATAGTATTATATTGAGACAATTTATATTTCATCCACTCTTTCATTCCAGTTTTCAATTAAAAAACAAATGATTTTGCTACCTTTGTACAGTTAATATACTGCAGCCTTTTAATATACATCAATGGGCAGAATAGACCTATTATTCTCACCTAATAAGCCATGTTTTTGATAAACAGGTGAATATATTTTTAATAAAATAAAATTTTTGTCGAATTCCTTAATATAAATTAAAAATTTAATTATTAATTCTATATTAATATTATTATAATTTACTAATTTAATCATTATATCAATTATTTTATTATTAAATAATTTTTTTTTATAAAAATAAAAATTTTATTTTAAATCTATTATTACTTAATATATTTTATAAATTATAACATTTTCATTAAAAAATTCAAATTTTATGAATATTTTTATTACTTAATATTAAAACTAATTATTTTCAATATTCCTAGTTTATCCCAAAAATATTTAATTTATAAAATTATATAAACAAATATAATTTTTATTTATATAATTTATAAATCTGAATTATATTCAATTCTAAAAAAACTAGATATATTTAATATCGATTAACATTTCACTTCCATTTAAAAATTATTAATAATATTTCTACATTAACTAAAATTTTTAAATAAATCTATTAAATTCGAGAAATATTTTAATTTAAATATTTTATTTAATTAACCCTTATACAAAAGGTACAATATATAAAATTTACTTTTTCATCTTTTACAAAAAATCATTTTCATTACTATCATTAATATTAATTTTATTTATTCTTACTTTATACTCAAACTAAAAATTTTTATATTACTTTATTTAAAAAATAAATTATTTTACAAACTTTTATTTATTTATTTATATAATTTCATATTATCCTATGGATCAATAATAACATTACATTAATTTATTAAATATATATTTAAAATTTTAATTAATTAGAATTTTTAATTATTCTATTTATTGTAAATAAATTATTTTTACATAAACTAAAATCTTTAAATCTATAAATTTTATAAATAATTAAAATTTTATAATTATCAATAGGCACCTTCCGGTACTTAAACTTTGTTACGACTTATTCCATTTTATTGAAAGTGACGGGCAATTTGTACATATTTAATTTATTATTCAATTTAATTAATTAATTAAATTTACTTTTAAATCCAATTTCATAAAAAAATTAAATTTTTTAATCCAATAATTAAATTAATTGTAACCCATATTAAATCTTAATTAAACTATATTTTGACTTGAATTACTTTATTACATTAAAAAATATTATAAATTATATTATTATCTAACTTAATTAAATATTTAAAACAGCAATACATAAATTTAAAATTAAGTATATCTTATCGTGGATCATCAATTACTATACAGGTTCCTCTAAATATTAAATACTGCCAAATCTTTTAAATTTAATGATTTATCATTTAATTTCTTCTATATATTAATACATTTATTATAATAGGGTATCTAATCCTAGTTTATTATATAACTTTCATAAAATTAAAATATTAAAAAATTTTAATAATAATTTATTATATTTCACCAAATAATTAATTATTAATTAAACTCATTATTTTAAAATAATTTTTCTATATAAAGTATTTAATTAACTTAAATAAATAGTCTAACCGCTGATGCTGGCACTAAATTTTCCTATTTTTATTATTTTTATCTTATTCTAACTTTCATTAATTTTAATAAAATTTAAATATTACTTTATAAATAATTTTTTAATTAGATATTATATAGTATTTATAAAATTTAATTAATTTTAAAACAAAAATTAAATTTTTTTAAAAATTTATACTAATATTTTTATTAAATAAAAATTAAATAAAAATAATATACACTTAATAATTTAAATTATTTTTTTATTTTTATATATTATATTAGCATAAATAAATATATTTAAATAAGAATATCTATATTATCATAATAAAATCTATTATTAATTATTAATATATAATAAATATTTATATTAATTAAATTTATACATAATTTATAACTATTTATACTTCATACTTATGTTACCTTTAAATCCTAATTTATTTATCGGTCTAACCCTGATAGAATAAATTATTCTATTATAATCAATCGCTGCTAACTTAAATACACATAATAGCTCTAAATTTAAATTATAAAATCAATAATAATTATTCACTTATAATAATTATAAAATAATTAATTATTATTAAATTAAATTAATATGGTAACTACCTGATCACATAATTAGTTATTATAATAATGAATATTTAGTATACTTAAATTTTTACATATTTATCGATTATGTAATATAAGATGTGACATATCTAAAATTAATTATTAGTTAGGAGAATAATTATATAGGTTAGGTATTTATATTATATTATGTAATTATATTTATTATAAATATTTATATATATATACTTAAAATTTCATAAAATATTAAAAAATCAGTAATTTTTACCATTTAGAATTTTTTTCTCTTAATTAGAAAGAAAACCATAATTTTTTTGAGGGTATTTTTATCAAATTTTCTCTCCTATTAATTTTTTTATTAAATAAAAATTAAATAAAAATAATATACACTTAATAATTTAAATTATTTTTTTATTTTTATATATTATATTAGCATAAATAAATATATTTAAATAAGAATATCTATATTATCATAATAAAATCTATTATTAATTATTAATATATAATAAATATTTATATTAATTAAATTTATACATAATTTATAACTATTTATACTTCATACTTATGTTACCTTTAAATCCTAATTTATTTATCGGTCTAACCCTGATAGAATAAATTATTCTATTATAATCAATCGCTGCTAACTTAAATACACATAATAGCTCTAAATTTAAATTATAAAATCAATAATAATTATTCACTTATAATAATTATAAAATAATTAATTATTATTAAATTAAATTAATATGGTAACTACCTGATCACATAATTAGTTATTATAATAATGAATATTTAGTATACTTAAATTTTTACATATTTATCGATTATGTAATATAAGATGTGACATATCTAAAATTAATTATTAGTTAGGAGAATGATTATATAGGTTAGGTATTTATATTATATTATGTAATTATATTTATTATAAATATTTATATATATATACTTAAAATTTCATAAAATATTAAAAAATCAGTAATTTTTACCATTTAGAATTTTTTTCTCTTAATTAGAAAGAAAACCATAATTTTTTTGAGGGTATTTTTATCAAATTTTCTCTCCTATTAATTTTTTTATTAAATAAAAATTAAATAAAAATAATATACACTTAATAATTTAAATTATTCTATAAAATAAAATAAAATATTTTTAAATTTTATTTAATAAAAAAATAATAAATAAAATTTAAAAATATTACTCTTAATTAAATATTAAA